GCTCAGTTAGGTAGAGCACCTCGTTTACACGCGCGCCAATGTTTTTTTTTTTTCAAAGAAGGCCATCATGTAATCAAAAGACTTATTAATAAGCCGATGTCTTACTCCATGACTTTTAGGGAACAATAGCCTGACACAAAAGATTCGGGTAAACTTAGGTATCCTTTTAGACGCCCAATATAACCCCATCATTGATTTAAGACCTTGATAAGGTAAATACGCAGTCTATTCAATGCTAGGCATAATGAGTATAAGGACCTCAAAAAATTTTCTTTTCTTCCTATCCTATGAACTTTAAGGTGTATAAAGTTTCATACTGTATTCTTTAAGCAGAAGCGGGGCAATGGAGATTCTATTTAACTTAGATTGATCTAAGTCAAAAGCAAACCTACATCAGGATAACCCTTCTTTGAAACACTTTGGTAGTGCTCTCGGATCGGAATCAATAAATCCGAGCACATAGAGCCATCTTGTTATCTTTCTATCAAGAGAATTATGGTAGACTAACTGATTATTTATATCAGTTAATGAATGAGCCCAATGCAAAAAAAAAAAATGCATGTTGGGTTTTTGAAAAAGTTCGAATCATTTTGATAATAATAAGTTTGAGCTCTTTTACCGAGAAGGTCTACGGTTCGAATCCGTATAGCCCTAAAAAAAATTCAAATAAAAAAATTCTTGTTTTCATTTCTTCATTCTTTTTTTTCTTTGTTGTTTGGAACTGGTCGCTTGGGGGCGATTACTTGGTTCATCAAAAAAAAAACCATTCTCATAAGCTTGCTCGCAACAATCATTCCGGGCCGAGACATAAAACTGAAACCAAAAAAATCATATTTCAGTAGGTAAATCCAATTTGTATTTGTTCGAATCTTGGTTAAGCAAACCATAATTTCTTCATTCCTCTTCATAGGTCAATCAATTACATATGAAATTTCCGCCCCTCCTGCCCGTAATTAACAAGTTAGTGAGACTTTTTTCTTTATCTTTTTGCTACCTATTCAAGCCTAATGAATTTTTCGAGGTAAAATCGTGACATGAACTCGATTAAAAACACATTCCAACCTAACCCAACCAAACCCCAATCCTCTAGTAAGTTACACGAGTTTAAGAACCACGTACTGTATTTATGGACAAGTTCACAAGTCGAAGTTTGAAAAATGAGAAAATCTTTGAAAACTTTCATTGTTAACATTGTAAAATAGGTTTTTGGCATACTTCATGTACTTCGTAAAGAAAAAAAGGAGTTCTTTTTGCCGTATTCAATATCAATTCAATCTCAATATAAAGAATAGAAAGATAAAGTAAACAATATACTTCTTATATTCTTATTAATTCGTATTCCTTATTAATATTAATTAATATTTCGAATTAATAATAAATAATACAAATAAAGAATCTAAAAATAATATATAAATCTTAACTTAATATATATATAGATTAATTAATGATCTAATCAATAATATAGTAATATACTAAAAAATGATAGTATAATATAGAAAATAATATAGAAATTAGTAAATGATATAGAAAACTAATATAGAAATTTATATAGAAATTATTAATATATTAATGATTTTATTAATATATATCATAGTAATAGAAATGAAATTTTTTTTTTTACTATAAAAAATATTTAATAAATTGCAAATAGAAATTAATAAATAAAATAGTAAAAAAAAAAAAAAATAGTAATAAATTAATATTTAATAAATAAAATAGTAAAAAAAAAAAAAAAATAGTAATAAATTAATATTCTATATTTTAATATAGAATCAAATATAGAATAAATATTCATCGAATATTAATAGAATAGAATTCTATATATAATTAATATAATAATTTAGAATTAATATAATAATAATTAATAGTTTAAATAATTTTAAATAATTAATAGTTTAAATAATTTTAAATAATTAATAGTTTAAATAATATTTTCAATTTCTACATAAATTAAAAAAGAAAAATTGAAATTTTCTTTTATTAAATATTTAATTTCGAATTTTTAATAAAAAAAATGAAAATAAGAATTTGGAAATTCTACTAAATTTCAATAAATTCTACGAAATTTCAATTCTATTAGAAATTTCGAAATTCTAAACAACTAAACAAAAAATGAAAATTATATTTTGAATTCCCCCCATTTTTTTTAGAAAGAATCCGAAGTAAAAGGCGAGAGGAGCGTCTTCTTTATACTATGGCAATATCGAATAACAATATCGAAAAATTCAAAACAAAAATTGAAGTAAACATAATAGAAAAAATCGATAAATCTTGAAAAGAGACATGTACCAAAGCAAGCAAAGAAACTTGGGCGCTTGAATCAATTTTTGTTTTGACTAACTGGTTATGGGTGAGTTATTAAGTTAATTCCAATTCGACTCGATTAATCTAGTATATTTTCCACATTCACACATTCATAGGAGTGCGCCTATGTTTCTGATTTACGAATATGATATATTCTGGGCGTTTCTAATAATATCAAGTGTTATTCCTATTTTAG